GTTCTCTTCCTAGATCAAACCGAATACCTATTTCTAATTAATTCCTATTATACAAAAGCAGTCCAGATAGACTGAGCAAAAAAGGGTTTTATTTCGATTCCCTATTTTGAAAATCAGATATTAATTTTCTTCAGTCAGAATGAACAGAAAAATAAGATGATTCAAAGAAGTTCTCTACCCCGAACTTTGTATCGCGCGTATGACTTAGCACAACTAGGAAAGTAAGATCAGATAAACAAGACTAAAAAAAGATTCATCGGAATAGCAGAATACAAAATTAAGAAATGAAAAAAAAATAAAGGGGAGCCTAATCTCACCCCCTTCTGTACCATAAAGAAAAGATATATTCAATTTTTACCATTTTCTAAAAAGAAGTGCTTCTAGATTATAGACTTATCCACTTAGATGAATAAATCATACTATACTCTATTTATATTATGAACGAATATGTATCTCAATCCATCTCGAGGTATTTGTATCAATACCTATTCGGTAGATCTTTTTTTCTCTGCCAGGAACCAGATTTGAACTGGTGACACGAGGATTTTCAGTCCTCTGCTCTACCAACTGAGCTATCCTGACCTTTTCTTGTGCATCATCCTAGTAGAGGATTTGTATCTATGTCAATTAAAGGGATTCCAAAATCAATTAAATAAAGTATTTTAAATTCGAAATTTGAAAATGGGGGGGGGGGTAGTCCTACGCATTGTATATGGCTTACTTAATAATACTTAAAAATAGAGTGAATAACCGGGATTCCTTCCCTACACTCGAATAAAAAAGAAATCTATTCTAGGATAAGATCCATTGAGTTCTCTTCGCACTCCTTTGGGAAAGAGTAGAATGAGAAAGCTAATGAATCTTAAATTGATAAAAAGGAAAAAAGAGGATAAATACTATAGTTAGCGAATAAAAGAGGGTTTGGGGATAGAGGGACTTGAACCCTCACGACTTATAAAGTCGACGGATTTTCCTTTTACTAGAAATTTCATTGTTGTCAGTATTGACATGTAGAATGGGACTCTCTCTTTGTCCTCGTCCGATTAATCCACTTTATTAGATGTATAAAGCCCTTCCTTCAAATTTAGAAGGAGTTCCACTAACAACACAACGTAATTAACTCGATTCGTTAGAACAGCTTCCATTGAGTCTCTGCACCTATCCTTTTCCTTTGTATTCTAGTTCGAGAACCCCCCTCTCAAAACACGGATTTGGCTCAGGATTGCCCTTTTTTAATTCCAGGGTTTCTCTGAATTTGGAAGTTACCACTTAGCAGGTTTCCATACCAAGGCTCAATACAATCAAGTCCGTAGCGTCTACCGATTTCGCCATATCCCCATTTTCCTCTTCTTTGAGACAAGGATTCCTTGTGTAATTTCATCCATCTCTTAGTTTTTTTGAATCTATTGAATTCATCACTCGACGTAGTCTAGCAGTTCGACTCTATTTGAGAGACCCCACTTGCTTATTGCAATTCAGAATTGAATTGATTGTATCGTTGAGGTATTTCCAATTCAATCCGAATCAATATATCCCAAAGTTTTTCTCTCCCCCCCCTACTGTATTACTTTTTTAGAGTATTCGAAATCATACTATAACGCTTGATATTCATTCTTTTTTTTTTTTCTAATAAGAATTAGCTATTTTCTTTGCTATGACTCTATGTCCCCCTTAGTGAAATAGGAATTCTAAAATTATTAACAAATAAAAAAATATCTCAAAAAAAAAAGTCGATAATGATCGAATGAAAATGCCAATAAAGTTGCATTTTCTCTTTATTATATCTTTCATATATATTATTCTTTTCTATGTATTAGATTATTCGTCGGAACCATATCAAATTGAAAATATCTGAAATCCAATTCCATTATAGAAATAGGAATCAATTCTATTCTATATAGAAAAATGGATTTGCGAATTAGAGAAATAAAAATAAAATTCAATAAATTTTTAAATTTTATTTAAAGATATCTTCTAGTTAAGCATATCAAGGTAACTTTATCTTTAAGAAGTTTTAGTTTTTTTTATAAGATTAAGTAGAACTTAAAATTTAGAATCTAGTTAATAGCTAAAATTAATAACTAAGATCTGCGATTTTACGGATTTCCTATACTATATCTATTTCTATTTGTTACACTATTTCTGCTATGTAAGCCCACTTAGCTCAGAGGTTAGAGCATCGCATTTGTAATGCGAGGGTCATCGGTTCAAATCCGATAGTCGGCTTTTTTTCTCTATCGATGTTCTACGAACAAAAATCTCTTTTTTTTTCCGAATTCAATGGAGAATCCAGGATCTTTTATGTTTTCTACCTTACAATTTTGCTAGATACAAAACAATAAAATAAATAATATATATACAAAAAATACAGATTTTGATGAAATTCTAGTTTTTGTGGTACTTTAGTTGATTTTACTCTGTTTATCCTGTAGTTTAATTCAGTTTTAATTTCGATGTATTCTGTAATGTAAATACAATGAAATTAATTGTGTAAAATGAAATTTCAATAAAATAAAAAAGGAGTCTTCATGTCCCGTTATCGAGGACCTCGTTTAAAAAAAATACGCCGTCTGGGAGCTTTACCAGGACTCACTAGAAAAACACCTAAATCCGGAAGTAATCTGAAAAAAAAATTCCATTCTGGTAAAAAGGAGCAATATCGTATTCGTCTTCAAGAAAAACAGAAATTGCGTTTTCATTATGGTCTGACAGAACGACAATTACTTAGATATGTACATATCGCTGGAAAAGCAAAAAGGTCAACAGGCCAGGTTTTACTACAATTACTTGAAATGCGTTTGGATAATATCCTTTTTCGATTGGGTATGGCTTCAACCATTCCTGGAGCCCGCCAATTAGTAAACCATAGACATATTTTAGTTAATGGTCGTATAGTCAATATACCAAGTTTTCGTTGCAAACCCCGAGATATTATTACTACGAAAGATAACCAAAGATCAAAAGGTCTGGTTCAAAATTCTATTGCTTCATCTGACCCAGGGAAATTGCCAAAGCATTTGACGATTGACACATTAGAATATAAAGGACTAGTAAATAAAATTCTAGATAGGAAGTGGGTTGGTCTCAAAATAAATGAGTTGTTAGTTGTAGAATATTACTCTCGTCAGACTTGAACTTAACGAAAAAAAGAAAGGTTCATAGAATTTTCTTCCCCTTACCCTTCCCCCGAACTAAATCGACCTAAGACCACTAATTCGTAAGACTACTAATTCGTATTTTCCCACTCAACTAGCAAAAATGGATTAACCCTAGGATCTTTTTTTTCCTATATGTATATTTTACATCCCACGGTAATTTGCTATAGAAAATTTCTATTAAATACGATATTATTGCTGGAATAAATTGTTATTTGATTTGCTACATTGTGCTCGTTAACGTTGATAAATTAAGAAAAACGGAAAGAGAGGGATTCGAACCCTCGGTAAACAAAAGTCTACATAGCAGTTCCAATGCTACGCCTTCAACCGCTCGGCCATCTCTCCTACAATAATCTTATTATGGAAAATAAACTGAGTGAATAGCGAGTTTTCTTATTCCTGCAGTACAGGTACAACCGCAACCGCTCGGAGGTTCCATAGTTCTATTGGAAAAATTCCTTTTGCTGTAAGTGGAAGGATCTTAGGTTTTTTTTACCAGGAATTGCGCTCCCTATAAAAGTTTTAGTTTGGGTTTTCCCGCAACCAAAGAAAAAGAGAATGGAAGAATTCTTCTTTTCTTCTTATTGCATAATCAAATTTATTGCATAATAAAATAAAGAAACCTTAAAATTCCGTTTGCATAAGGTACGCTACACCATACTGTCGAAATCCAAAATAGGGTATGAGACAATTAATGACTTTGCAAACACAAAATAGCTGATGAGAGAAGTTATTGTTGAGAAATAGGAAAGTGGAATGAAATCCAGTCTTAGTCAAATATTTCATATCTCCTCTTGTCCAAGCAGAATAAAAAGGATACAATTTGAGCTGCGCAGAAAATCCATATCTCTCTTATCCATTTAAAGCATATGGATTTAGAGCATACGGAGGGATCGATTTATAAGAATCGAATGTGTTTGTTTTTATGTTATTTTGTGAAGGAATGAAAACAATTCTATATGGAATGGGTTGGGAATTATGCCTAGATCCCGCGCAAATGGAAATTTCATTGATAAGACCTTCTCAATTGTAGCCAATATTTTATTGCGAATAATTCCGACAACCTCAGGAGAAAAAAAGGCATTTACTTATTATAGAGATGGTGCGATTTGACTCTTTTTTTTTTTGTTTTTTTTTTTTTTTTAGCCCTACCTACACCTTAGTCTTCCGAGAAAGAGAAGGGGTTCACATAGAGAGAACAATATTAGTAAAGCAAACCCACGCTTCGGGAAGGTGAGGTGAACTAACAATTCCTTCTGTCGTGTATCCTCGATTGATGCGGCCTCAGATGCTTCAATTATAGATTTGAGTATTGAGCGAAAGGTTATACCTACAGGATAGGTTATGGATTACAGGCCAACTCTACTCTATTAGTACCAGTAGGCAGCATAGGGGAGAAAAGCACTACACCTAGAAATAGGAAAGGAATCAACAAGAGAAAAACTTTGTTAGAAATTAGCCCTTTCCTGATCCGTATCAGGGTTGGGAAGAATGGTTGGGATAACAAACAACCATCAGGTTTGTACTTTGGATACCCCTATAACCATCAAAGATCGTTGAAGTGGCTAATTCCTCTAAATAGGGGGCGTTGAGAACAAATAAATTCTTGGAGCTATTGTTTTTTTCTAGCATTAATAAAATTCATTGGTGTTAAGAAAAACCTCTTGCGAAAAGGTTGGCTAGAGATTTCTTGGAAAAATACCAGCCCCTTTCGATTCATAATGAGACGGGACTAATTCTATTTTGATTCTATAGATTATTTCGCTTAGTACTATGTACAGAAGGGAGGAGCCGTATGAGATGAAAACCTCATGTACGGTTTTGGAACGGAGATTTTTTGAATAGAATGAACGACCGTAACGGATGTTGGCTCAATCCGAAGGAAATTATGCGGAAGCTTTGCAAAATTATTATGAAGCTACGCGACTAGAAATCGACCCCTATGATCGAAGTTATATACTCTATAACATAGGACTTATACACACAAGCAATGGAGAGCATACAAAGGCTTTGGAATATTATTTCCGGGCACTAGAACGAAACCCTTTCTTACCGCAAGCTTTTAATAATATGGCCGTGATCTGTCATTACGTGCGACTATCTCCACTATAGAAAGAAAAAAAGAGAGGATCAAATTTTCTAGTAAATACTAGAAAAAAAGGCTTTCTACATAGGGATCGTAAAAACAACGATTTTTCCCTATCAGCTGTAGGAAGGAAGGACACTTCAAGAGAATCAAAAAAGGAAGAAAGTATCGCCTATACTACTACTCTATGGATAAAGCTCTCAAATTGATAGGGAAAGCACCGTAAAGATCAATTAGTGAGCGACTGGGTCGATACAACTAAAAAAAACTGCTTACTTATCTTATCCCACGATATGGGGTCAAATTTAGGAATCCGCTTATGTAATAGAGCCGATCCACTAAGGGATTAAGCAGCGGTGTAGTATCAGATCCCAAAGATAGTAAGTTCTTTTTTCTTTCTTATGTAAAAAAGTCTTTTTCAAGGATTCTATAGAGATTTCATATATGAAACCGGGATAGTTACCTTTTAGAAAATTCGAACGAAGGCTCTAGATCTATCTATGCTTCATTCTTCTGAAGGTGGGAAAAAAGATCAAACTGATTATGGATAAAAATTAGGGTTTGAAACTTGGGTAATTAACTTCTTCTGCTTAAACCAAAAACAAATTCGATCGATTTTTTAGAAATCGAATTCAGTTTAGATAGGGGAAATTAAGATAGCAATTTATGAGCCGTATGAGGTAGGAAACTCTCAAGTACGGTTCTAAGGGAAGGAACTGCCTATTCCGACCGAGGAGAACAGGCCATTCTACAGGGTGATTCGGAAATTGCAGAAGCTTGGTTTGATCAAGCTGCTGAGTATTGGAAACAAGCTATCGCGCTTACTCCGGGAAATTATATTGAAGCACAGAACTGGTTGAAGATTACGAAGCGCTTTGAATTTGAATAAGAGCACGCTCCTTATTTTTCATAAAATGGGTGGTTTGGTTATTGATCCATTAATCAAATCAATTAGGTCGTAAGATCGAATCAAGAATTTTATTATATCCCTTTCTTCTACCTTCTATTTTATATGATATTTCATAAGGATAAACCATAGGGATAGGGTCCAGAATAGAAGTAATAAAGTGAATAAAAAGAAAAAATAGTGGCAATATAAATATTGCTAATATATCAGGACTGTCTTATTAATAATTCTAATGAGTTATCTTGGAATTTAGAATAAAATAAAAAACCCTATATTATGCTCAAGGAAAGTAGATGTATATAGGAGCTTATACCTTCAAAAAAAATACACCAGTTTCTTAAATTTCAAAAATTTTTTTCTTACGTCGGGAAATATTTGTTTTTCAAGACAAACAATGTCCGTTAGGCACCTAATCTTTATGTCATAATAGATCCGAACACTTGCCTCGCATTGACTTCAATATATAATTGCTCCAGTGAATAACTAAAAAAAATAGAAGAACGATAGATAGTAAAGAAAAGAACTAACCATAATATCTATCTTTCAAAATCTATCTTTCAAAGATTCACTAAAAAGACAGTTGGCGGGTCTCTTTGTATGTCTTGTCCGGAAAGAGGAGGACTTAATGATTATTCGTTCGCCGGAACCAGAAGTAAAAATTGTTGTGGATAGGGATCCTGTAAAAACATCTTTTGAAGAATGGGCCAGACCCGGCCATTTCTCAAGAACACTAGCTAAGGGCCCTGATACTACCACTTGGATCTGGAACCTACATGCTGATGCTCACGATTTCGATAGTCATACGGGTGATTTGGAGGAGATCTCTCGAAAAGTCTTTAGTGCTCATTTCGGGCAACTCTCCATTATCTTTCTTTGGTTGAGTGGCATGTACTTTCATGGTGCCCGCTTTTCCAATTATGAAGCATGGCTAAGTGATCCTACTCACATTGGACCCAGTGCTCAGGTAGTTTGGCCTATAGTAGGGCAAGAAATATTGAATGGTGATGTAGGCGGGGGTTTCCGAGGAATCCAAATAACCTCTGGGTTTTTTCAGCTTTGGCGAGCATCTGGAATAACTAGTGAATTACAACTCTATTGTACTGCAATTGGTGCATTGATTTTTGCAGCGTTAATGCTTTTTGCTGGTTGGTTCCATTATCACAAAGCCGCTCCAAAATTAGCCTGGTTCCAAGATGTAGAATCCATGTTGAATCACCACTTAGCAGGATTATTAGGACTTGGGTCTCTTTCTTGGGCGGGACACCAAATCCATGTATCTTTACCAATTAACCAATTTCTTGACGCCGGGGTGGATCCTAAAGAGATACCACTTCCCCATGAATTTATCT